GATTTGGGATTCTGAAGTGAAAGAGATTATTTTATCTACTAATAGTGGACAAATTGGGGTATTACCAAATCATGCCCCCATTGCCACGGCTGTAGATATAGGTCTTTTGAGAATACGGCTAAAAGATCGATGGTTAACGGTAGCTCTTATGGGCGGTTTTGCTAGAATAAGTAATAATGAGATCACCATTTTAGGAAATGGTGCGGAAATTAGTACTGACATTGATCCACAAGAAGCTCAACAAACTCTTGAAATAGCTGAAGCTAACTTGAGTAAAGCTGAGGGTAAGAGACAAGCAATTGAGGCAAATCTAGCTCTCAGACGAGCTAGGACACGAGTAGAAGCTGTCAAAGTAATTTCCTCTTAGTAGTATTCAATCAAAATAAAAAGATTTCTTTATTATGTACTACACACTACATCTTGATTCCACAAATTGACCACAATGAAGTCTAATTTGATTAATCTGATGATAGAACATAACGAAAAAAAGAGGATGAGTAGAAAAACTTATTAGATACCATGGAATCCGGTATCTAATAAGTTCTACCTACTATTGGATTTGAACCAATGACTCCCGCCGTATGAAAGCAATACTCTAACCACTGGGTTAAGTAGGTCATTTATCACCACAAAAAGGGTTTCCATCACTTCGATGGATTATAGGTAAAATATGTTTTCTAAGCAATATTAATCTTTTACCAGTAAACATAAACAGATCAGAGAGTTATCATGTGAGATTATGGGATACCCTTCTTGACAAGAAATTGTCTCTATATTAAAATGGTTATGACAAGGGCTATAGCTCAGTTAGGTAGAGCACCTCGTTTACACGTGCGCCAATGTTTTTCAAAGGAGCTCATTATGCAATGACCATAATTGATCTTTTTGAGAAGTCGATGTCTTACTCCGTAGATTCGAGAGAACAAGAGAAAAATAGCCTGACAAATTTGGTTTGATCCGGTTCAAATGCGAATTCCGGTGCTAAATCAAATAGAACCTGACATTATAAGGTAAATGTTCAGCCCATTCAATGCCAGGCATAATGAGTATAAGGATCTCAAAAGAACCTCTTTTCGTCCTATGAGCTTTGAGGTGTATGAAGTCTCATTATTTTACTCTTGCAGCGGAGCGATAGAGACTGCATTTCATTTAGGTTGATCTAGGCCGAAGGCAGACCTAAATAAAGGTCACCCTTCTTTGAAACACTTTGGTATTGCTCCTAGATCAGGATACAAATAATGAATCAGAGCACATGGAGCCATCTCAATATCTTCTTATCTTCCTCTAAAGAAAACTATGGTGGACTAACTGATTTTTACATCAGTTGATGAAAGAGCCCAATGCAACAAAATGCATGTTGGGTCTTTGAAACAGTTCGAATCATTTCGATAATAATAAGTTTTCTCTGTTTTACCGAGAAAGTCTACGGTTCGAGTCCGTATAGCCCTAATACATTCCATTTTTGTTTTGTATAGAAATTTGAGTATTACTACACTCTTACTATAGTATATTACTAGAATTATTCTAAGATTCTAAGTTAATATAAAAGTTAATATAAGATAGGTAATTCTTTACTTTGACTTTATATTTATAAATTGATAAGATATAAGATCAATATGAAATATAAAATATATAAAATAGATAATAAAATCTATAAATCTATATCTAATTTTAAAATCTATATAAAATCTATATCTAATTTTATATATATATATAATTAGATAAGTATATAAGATAATAAGTTATATAAGATAATAAGTATAAACTAAGTATAAGAATCAGTAGAAAAAAGAACTAAGTATAAGAGCATTCTATATTACACATCACATATAGAAAGAGAATTGAAAGGAGAAAAAAAAGAAAAAAAGAAGTGGGATGACATTAGATGAATTTTGAAACAAGGTATGTCCTACAGCAAACAAACTCTCAACTATGCGGATCAAAAATCTTTTCTTGTTTCATCTAAAAAGTTCTATATGATTTTCAAATTCTAATTCAAACGGAATAATTCAACCTATTCCACATTCATAGTTTTATGTTTCTATTTCACGAATATGATATTTTCTGGGCATTCCTAATAATATGCGTTATTCCTATCTTGACATTTGTCATTTCTGGGATTTTAGGGAAAAAAAGTTTACTAGTTATGAATCAGGTAGAGAACCAATGGGGATGCTTGGGTACAATTCCGAATTTGCTATTACATGTTTGCTCTAGTTTTTGTTTTTTTTGCTGTTGAAATGGTCTTTCATTATCCATGGACAATGAGCTTTGATGTATTGGGTGTATCTGTATTTATAGAGAAGCTTATAAGCTTTCATTCCCAATTGTGGGTTCAGTTTATGTATGACGAAAGGAGCATTGGAATGGTCTTAGCTGAATATTTAGACAATCAAAAGAAAAGGGAAGGAAAGGATGACATTGAAACATTTCTTAATTTGGTTGAGTTTCCATTACTTAACCAAATAACCCCATTTTAATTATTTCAACTACATCGAATGATCTCTCGAATTGGTCAATACTTTCCAGTTTATGGCCGCTTATCTATGGTACCAGTTGTTTTTTCATTGAATTTTCTTCATTAATAGGCTCGCGATTCGACTTTGATCATTATGGGTTGGTGTCAAGATATAGAACTGTATATCAACAGGAAAATTGATGTTTTACTACTAATCACAAGTTTTACCTTCGACGCAGTACTCATACTGGAAATTATGATCAAGAATTACTCTATAAATCACCATCTACTTCAGAGATACCTTTTGGATTTGAAATCTTTTTAAAATCCAATCTTCCTACGAATTTGTGAATCAGGCAGGGTTCCTTTGTACAAAATAAGAAACAGCAGTCAATCATTAAAAATTTCATTGGTCAATGTTAAATATTCATACAAAGAGAAATGTGTGAGAGATGAAGAAGATGCAGGTTCATTTATCTGATTGGCTAGTCAAGCATTAGTTAATTCATGGATCTTTAATTCCCGAGGATTGGAATTCTATTGCTGTCATTTCATATGTATATGGTTACAATTCTTTATGCTCCCAGTGTGCCTATGATACCAGGCGGATTTTTAGCTAGTGTGTATCACCTTACGAAAATACGTTATGGTATAGATAAACCAGAAGAGGTATGCATAAAAGTCTTTGCTCTCAGGAGTAATCCTCAAACCCCGTCAGTTTTCTGGATTTGAAGAAGTGCTGATTTTCAGGAACGGAAATCTTATGATATATTGGTAATTTCTTATAAGAATCATCCTCGCCTTAAACGTATCTTCATGCCTGAAAGTTGGATAGGCTGGTCTTTAAGTAAAGACTATATTACGTCCAATTTATATGAAATTAAAGATGCTCATTGATTGAAATTGAAACGAAATTTGGATATAAGTAAAATAAGTAAAAAAGGGGTTTTTTATCATTCAATGAGCATCTTGGTATTCCTCTTCTAGAGGAAAAACAAAAAAAAAAGTAACTGGACTTTCATTCGTATTGCGGAGGGACTAAAATAAAAAAAAAAGAGAGAAAAAAATGAAAAAGAAAGTAAAGAATATCTATTTTGATCCGTCTTAATGAATTAATTTCATTTGTATGAGGTATTAAGAAATATCTATCCGATACATTATTTACGTGTCAGGAACCAGATTTGAACTGGTGACACGAGGATTTTCAGTCCTCTGCTCTACCAACTGAGCTATCCCGACCATTTCCCGTGCATCATCCTAGCGGAGTTATTCTATCTATGTCAATGAAAAGAACTAAAAAAAAATCTTAACAAATTGGCTCTAGCCCCTTAAATTCTTGGATCTTCAAAAAGAAGACTTTTTTTGTAGTAAATGTAAAGAAAAAGATATAGACTATGAATGATTCAATAACGGAGATTCCTTGAATCTATATCTTCCTATCGTATTATACAAAACAAATGAGATTGGATTGAAAAAAGATACGAGGATTTAGATTCGGATCCATTTGTGAAAGAACAGAGTGAATAAAATGAGAAAGATATTTCATTTTGTTTAAACTGAGTCACTGATAAAAAAAATGAATAAAGAGGATGAGGATAAATAAAGAGCGAGGAAGTAAAATGGGCTTTTTATTGGGGATAGAGGGACTTGAACCCTCACGATTTAAAAATTCGACGGATTTTCCTCTTACTATAAATTTCATTGTTGTCGGTATTGACATGTAAAATGGGACTCTCTCTTTATTCTCGTCCGATTAAATTTCAAAAGATATATCAAAAATTCTGGAATGAATAATTTGATTATTGAATATTCGAATTCTATTCTTTTTTCAACTTCAATTGGAATTTATTCACAATAACTCTTCAATTTTTCATATATCTTTTTGATCTCTATCATTCTAATGAAATAAAGAATAGAAATATAGGGTTTCTTATAGATCCTTATATCATACTATTTCATACTATTATATTATATATTACTCATATTAATAATATAATATGAATATAATATAATATGAATGAATAGAAAAAAATATGAATAGAAAAAAGAGAAGATTTTGATTTTCATATATCAATTTCAAATTTCATATCTAACTATTCAAAATATATAGAGATATAGAGATACAGAATAGAATTCAATATAAGATTTGGGTTGTGATTAATCGTTTGCTATGTCAGTATTTGCTATGTCAGTATGTATACGTACGTCTTAGGTATATAAGACGTATCCTTTCTGTCATTTCGATAGAAGTCTTTTAGCTACTAACATAACGTAATCAATTGCATTCGTTAGAACAGCTTCCATTGAGTCTCTGCACCTATCCCCTTTTTATTCTCATTTTTCATCGTTTTTTCTCTCGAAACAAAGATTTGGCTCAGGATTGCCCTTTTTTAGTTCCAGGGTTTCTCTGAATTTGGAAGTTACCACTTAGCAGGTTTCCATACCAAGGCTCAATCCAATCAAGTCCGTAGCGTCTACCAATTTCGCCATATCCCCCTTTCCTTTGAGACAAGGATCCAGCTGTAATTGCATCCACCTCTTTCATTTATCTTGGCACTATTGAATCCTTTAGGTAATGATTCCTATATTTAAAAAGTGTATGCTGTTATTTTATTTTTTCCTTTATTCTATATTATATCATTTCATCTAGAAACCCTATTTTTTCAATATAAAATGATTTTATCATTGATCTATCCGCAATTCAATATGGATAGATATATACCACATATATATATATGCCTTTCCTCCTCCTTCATTTTTACAGTGTAGTTTTGAATAGTGGAACGGTCGATATTCATTCTTATTTTTTTTTCATTTTGAATTCTAATTTCATTGATATTTTCTTTTCATATTTCATATATATGAATATGGAATTGAATTTAGATTTCTATTTAGATATCTAATTTATCTAGATCTAAATAGTTTTCTTTTCTATTTTCTAAATAGAATCTAAAATATATAACTAATATTTAAGAAATAAAAGAAAAAAAGAATAAGAATCACTAGGAAATAGCTAAGATCCGATAGTTTCCTGTATTCCTATACACTATTGCTCTTATATCCGCCCGCTTAGCTCAGAGGTTAGAGCATCGCATTTGTAATGCGATGGTCATCGGTTCGATTCCGATAGCCGGCTTTTTTTTATCTATTTTTTGATTTACATGATTGAAAATCTCTACTCTCGCTTTCTCTAAATGTCGGATCACCGATCTATTATGTCATAATAACTTGCAGCTATAGCTATAAAGAAAAAAGTTGACTAGAACAATTAGATCTCTACAGAAGAAATTGGAAAACGTAACCTTCGCTTGAATTTCCTATATATACAAAAAATACGAATATTGATCAAATTTATTTTATTCTGTTTTGTAGGACTTTATTAAATTGAGTTTTGCTTTGCTGATCCTTTAGTTCAGTCTGATTTTATATTTTTTTGTCAAATAAAAGTGAATCAAAAAGGAGCCTTTCTATGTCTCGTTACCGAGGACCTCGTTTCAAAAAAATACGCCGGCTGGGGGTTTTACCAGGACTAACTAGTAAAAGACCCAGATCCAGAAGTGATCTTCAAACCCAATTGCGCTCTGGAAAAAGATCACAATATCGTATTCGTTTAGAAGAGAAACAGAAATTGCGTTTTCATTATGGTCTGACAGAACGACAATTACTTAAATATGTGCATATTGCTGGAAAAGCCAAAGGGTCAACAGGCCAGGTTTTACTACAACTACTCGAGATGCGTTTGGATAACATCCTTTTTCGATTAGGTATGGCTTCGACCATTCCAGGAGCCAGACAATTAGTTAACCATAGACACATTTTAGTTAATGGTCGTATAGTGGATATACCAAGTTATCGTTGCAAACCCCGAGATATTATTACTACGAAGGATAAAGAAAGATCAAAAACTCTGATTCAAAATTATCTTGTTTCATCCCCCCGCGGGGAATTGCCAAACCATTTGACTATTGACTCCTTACAATATAAAGGATTTGTAAATCAAATAATAGATAGTAAATGGATCGGTCTGAAAATAAATGAGTTGTTGGTCGTAGAATATTATTCCCGTCAGACTTGATTCTAACGAAAAGAAAAAACAAGGTTCATACCAATTTTGACTCCTTTCGCTGAAGTAAATAGAGTACCTCGTACCCTGTCTCATTCACGTATCAAAAAAGGATCGGCAATAGGATTCTTTTGATTTTTTTCTTCTTTTCAATATCAAGACGATATTTCTATTTGTATTTTCGCAGGTATTAATTAGGGATAGATAATGTCTATTAAATAAGGCGTTAAAATAATGATATCAATTCTTATTTTCTTTGATACATTTATAGTAGGTAACGTTGATGAATGAAAAGAAACGAAACGGAGAGAGAGGGATTCGAACCCTCGGTAAACAAAAGTCTACATAGCAGTTCCAATGCTACGCCTTGAACCACTCGGCCATCTCTCCTACAGAATGTTATTCTTGACCAAAATCCGAATGAATAGCGAGTCCTTCATCTTAATTATCTGAATTGTAGTACATGTATGACCGCCCGATGCGATGGTTCCATAAAAAAAAATTTCTTTTTCAATTTCATATTTATCAACAACAACTTCTTTCATCAGCTAACCCATGTAATTCATGAATCGTCCGATGAATCTTTTTATTTCAACTATTTAAATTGTATGGTGTGGCACATACACGTTATGCAAACAAAAAGGATGGTTACATTATTTGAATTTGATTGAATGATTATTCTATTTTTTCCTTTTTGGATCATAACCAAATCAAAAATTCTCGAGTTCTAAAAATACATAGAAAACTTGGTTATTCAACTTAGATGAAATAGTAATAGTTATCGGTATACTGGTATACTACGAAATTGGAATGAAATCTAATCTGATTCAACTATTTCATTTCATCTTTGTCCAAAAAAGAGACACCACATTTTTTCCAATAAGTCTGTTTTTATGTTATTTTGTACTGTACAATTCCTTTTTTTGTGGGATCGTTTTCCCCGAAAGGGGATGAGAAGAATTATAGAATGAATTGCTAA